GTCCTTGTAGCTTATAACAAAGCATGACACTGAAGATGTCAAGATGGCTGCCACAAACACCCAAGGACAAAAGACTTAGTCCTAACCTTACTGTTAGTTTTTGCTAGGTATATACATGCAAGTATCCGCGCCCCAGTGAGTACGCCCTGGACACCCTACGCGGGTAGATAGGAGCAGGCATCAGGCTCACCTCAACTGTAGCCCAAAACGTCTCGCAATTGCCACGCCCCCACGGGTCGATCAGCAGTAGTTAATATTAAGCAATGAGTGTAAACTTGACTTAGCCATAGCAAATCTAGGGTTGGTAAATCCTGTGCCAGCCACCACGGTCATACAGGAGACCCAAATTAACTTTATAACGGCGTAAAGAGTGGTCACATGCTATCCAAGTAGCTAAGATTAAAAGGCACCTGAGCTGTCACAAGCCCAAGATGCTAGTAAGGCCTCCTTATCAAAGAAGATCTTAGAACAACGATCGATTGAACTCCACCAAAGCCAGGGCCCAAACTGGGATTAGATACCCCACTATGCCTGGCCCTAAATCTTGATGCTTAACCCTACCTAAGCATCCGCCTGAGAACTACAAGCACTAACGCTTAAAACTCTAAGGACTTGGCGGTGTTCCAAACCCACCTAGAGGAGCCTGTTCTATAATCGATGATCCACGATATACCTTACCATTCCTTGCCAAAACAGCCTACATACTGCCGTCGCCAGCCCACCTCCACTGAAAGCCCAACAGTGGGCGCAACAGCCCCACCACGCTAATAAGACAGGTCAAGGTATAGCCTATGGAATGGGAGTAATGGGCTACATTTTCTAGATTAGAACATACGGCAAAGGGACATGAAACTGTCCCTGGAAGGCGGATTTAGCAGTAAAGTGGGACAAGTGAGCCCTATTTAAGCTGGCCCTGGGGCACGTACATACCACCTGTCACCCTCCTCAGAGGCGCCCCCTCCTCCATAAATTAATAAGTTATCCAGCCAAAGATGAGGTAAGTCGTAACAAGGTAAGTGTACCGGAAGGTGCACTTAGAATACCAAGACGTAGCTTAAGCAAAAGCATTCAGCTTACACCTGAAAAATGTCTGCTAACCCCAGATCGTCTTGATGTCAAATTCTAGCCCAATCGACATGACCTGGAATAACAAAGCTACTCCTAAAACCCAACTAAAGCATTTACTAGTCCCAGTATAGGCGATAGAAAAGACACCATTGGAGCGATAGAGACTACGTACCGTAAGGGAAAGATGAAATAATAATGAACAAGCCAAGCTATAAACAGCAAAGATCAACCCTTGTACCTTTTGCATCATGGTCTAGCAAGAAAAACCAAGCAAAATGAATTTAAGTTTGCCACCCCGAAACCCAAGCGAGCTACCTACGAACAGCTATTATTGAGCGAACCCGTCTCTGTGGCAAAAGAGTGGGATGACTTGTTGGTAGAGGTGAAAAGCCAATCGAGCTGGGTGATAGCTGGTTGCCTGTGAAACGAATCTAAGTTCACTCTTAATTCTTCTCCAAGGAACCCAAGAACCCTAATGAAGCGAATTAAGTGCTATTTAAAGGAGGTACAGCTCCTTTAAAAAAGAGTACAATCTCTACGAGCGGATAAATACTAACCTTGACACTACTGTGGGCCCTCAAGCAGCCATCAACAAAGAGTGCGTTAAAGCTCTAACCCTAAAAATATAAAAACTTTATGACTCCCTCCCCATTAACAGGCTAACCTATACCCATGTAGGAGAATTAATGCTAGAATGAGTAACCAGGGTTCTCCCTCTACGACGCAAGCTTACATCCGTACATTATTAACAAATCACCAATATACGATCAATCAAACAAGCAGAGTATTAAGTACATTGTTAACCCAACAGAGGAGCGTCCACTAAGAAAGATTAAAACCTGTAAAAGGAACTAGGCAAACCCGTCAAGGCCTGACTGTTTACCAAAAACATAGCCTTCAGCAAACCAATAAACAAGTGTTGAAGGTGATGCCTGCCCGGTGACTCACGTTCAACGGCCGCGGTATCCTAACCATGCAAAGGTAGCGCAATCAGTTGTCCCATAAATCGAGACTTGTATGAATGGCTAAACGAGGTCTTAACTGTCTCTTACAGGCAATCGGTGAAATTGATCTCCCTGTACAAAAGCAGGGATAAACACATAAGACGAGAAGACCCTGTGGAACTTCAAAACCAGAGACCACCTTAAAACACATACTCTCCCACTGGGTTCACTGACACACAAGCCACTGGTCTCAGTTTTTCGGTTGGGGCGACCTTGGAGCAAAACAAAACCTCCAAAAACTAGACCAAACCTCTAGACTAAGAGCGACTTCTCAACGTGCTAATAGCAACCAGACCCAATATAACTGATCAATGGACCAAGCTACCCCAGGGATAACAGCGCAATCTCCTTTGAGAGTCTGTATCAACAAGGAGGTTTGCAATCTCGATGTTGGATCAGGACATCCTAGTGGTGCAGCCGCTACTAAGGGTTCGTTTGTTCAACGATTAACAGTCCTACGTGATCTGAGTTCAGACCGGAGCAATCCAGGTCGGTTTCTATCTATGATGAACTCTTCCCAGTACGAAAGGATAGGAAAAGTGAGGCCAATACCACAAGCAAGCCTTCACCTTAAGTAATGAAAACAACTAAATTACAAAAGGCTATCACTCCACACCACGTCCAAGAAAAGGACCAGCTAGCGTGGCAGAGCTCGGAAAATGCAAAAGGCTTAAGTCCTTTAACTCAGAGGTTCAAATCCTCTCCCTAGCTTAATCCCAACCAACCCACCAACAATGACCAACCACCCTCTTCTAATCAACCTTATCATAGCCCTGTCCTATGTCCTGCCAATCCTGATTGCAGTAGCCTTCCTCACCCTAGTAGAAAGTAAAATCCTAAGCTACATGCAAGGCCAAAAAGGCCCAAACATTGTTGGCCCATTCGGCCTGCTTCAACCCCTAGCAGACGGAGTTAAACTATTCATCAAAGAACCTGTTCGACCATCAACATCATCCCCCGTCCTCTTTCTTGTGACCCCAATACTAGCCCTCCTCCTAGCAATCTCAATTTGAACCCCACTCCCTCTCCCACTCTCCCTTGCGGACCTTAACCTAGGACTATTATTTCTACTGGCAATGTCTAGCCTAGCACTATACTCCATCTTGTGGTCAGGATGAGCCTCCAATTCAAAATACGCCCTAATCGGAGCGCTGCGAGCAGTAGCCCAAACAATCTCCTACGAGGTGACCCTAGCAATCATTCTTCTATCCATCATTCTTCTGAGTGGAAGCTATACCCTCAGCACCCTAGCAGTCACTCAAGAACCCCTGTACCTTATCTTTGCCTGCTGACCCCTAGCTATGATATGGTACGTATCCACACTAGCCGAAACGAACCGAGCCCCATTTGATCTAACAGAGGGAGAATCAGAGTTAGTCTCGGGCTTCAACGTGGAATATGCAGCAGGACCCTTCGCACTTTTCTTCCTGGCTGAGTACGCTAACATCATACTCATAAACACACTCACCACTATCCTATTCTTCAACCCAAGCCTATTCAACCCACCTCAAGAACTGTTTCCTGTGTTACTAGCTACAAAAGTACTGCTTCTATCAGCAGGATTCCTATGAATTCGTGCTTCCTACCCACGGTTCCGATATGACCAGCTAATGCACTTACTGTGAAAAAACTTCCTCCCGCTCACATTGGCCCTATGTCTCTGACACACCAGCATGCCAATCTGCTATGCAGGCCTGCCTCCATACCTAAGATGCCCCCAACGGAAATGTGCCTGAACACTAAGGGTCACTATGATAAAGTGAACATGAAGGTATACCAGCCCTCTCATTTCCTAATACTTAGAAAAGCAGGAATTGAACCTACACTGAAGGGATCAAAACCCTCCATACTTCCCTTATATTATTTTCTAGTAGGGTAAGCTAAACAAGCTATCGGGCCCATACCCCGAAAATGATGGTTCAACTCCTTCCCCTGCTAATGAATCCCCAAGCAAAACTAATTTTTACCATCAGTCTCCTGCTAGGGACCACCATCACAATCTCAAGTCACCATTGGATTATGGCCTGAGCCNGGCTAGAGATCAACACACTAGCCATCCTGCCTCTAATCTCAAAATCCCACCACCCGCGAGCCATTGAAGCTGCAACCAAATACTTTTTAGTTCAATCGGCCGCCTCAGCCCTAGTCCTATTCTCCAGCATGACTAATGCATGGCACACAGGACAATGAGACATTACCCAAATAACACACCCAGCATCATCACTAATTTTAACTTCTGCAATTGCAATAAAACTTGGACTAGTACCATTTCACTTCTGATACCCAGAAGTACTCCAAGGCTCCCCTCTCACCACCGGCCTCCTACTATCCACAATCATAAAATTTCCACCAATCACACTACTGTACATAACCACCCCTTCACTAAACCCCACCATTCTAACCACCATAGCTGTCCTCTCAGTAGCCCTAGGAGGATGAATAGGCCTTAATCAAACACAGGTCCGAAAGATCCTAGCCTTCTCCTCCATCTCCCACCTAGGCTGAATAGCCATCATCCTTATTTACAACCCTAAGCTCACCCTTCTTAACTTCTACTTATACGCCCTAATAACTGCAGCCGTATTCCTCACCCTAAACACTATAAAAGTACTAAACTTACCCACCCTAATAACCGCATGAACAAAAATACCATCACTAAATGCAATACTAATGTTAACCCTACTCTCTTTAGCAGGCCTCCCCCCCTTAACAGGATTCCTCCCCAAATGGCTTATTATTCAAGAACTAACCAAACAGGACATAGCCCCCGCAGCTACAATCATTTCACTGCTCTCTCTGTTAGGCCTGTTCTTCTACCTACGACTTGCATACTGTACAACAATTACACTCCCCCCACACACCACAAACCACATAAAACAGTGGCACACCAGCAAACCAACTAGTGTGCTAATCGCAATTCTAACAACTACATCCATTGCCCTACTCCCAATCGCCCCAATAATTCTCACTATCATCTAAGAAGCTTAGGTTCACCTAAACCGAAGGCCTTCAAAGCCTTAGACAAGAGTTAAACTCTCTTAGTTTCTGCTAAAGTCCGCAGGATGTTACCCTGCATCTCCTAAATGCAACTCAGGTACTTTAATTAAGCTAGGACCTTACATCACTCACTAGACAGATGGGCTTCGATCCCACAATTCTATAGTTAACAGCTATATGCCCTAACCAACAGGCCTCTGCCTAAGGCCCCGGTACACAGTCAGTGCACATCGATGAGCTTGCAACTCACCATGAACTTCACTACAGAGCCGATAAGAAGAGGAATTGAACCTCTGTAAAAAGGACTACAGCCTAACGCTTACACACTCAGCCATCTTACCTGTGACATTCATCAACCGATGACTATTTTCAACCAACCACAAAGATATCGGGACCCTCTACCTAATCTTCGGAGCATGAGCTGGCATAGTAGGTACCGCCCTAAGCCTCCTCATCCGAGCAGAACTAGGACAACCCGGAGCCCTCCTAGGCGACGACCAAGTTTACAACGTAATCGTCACAGCCCATGCTTTCGTCATAATCTTCTTCATAGTCATGCCAATTATAATTGGAGGATTTGGAAACTGACTAGTCCCCCTAATAATTGGGGCCCCAGACATAGCATTCCCACGAATAAACAACATAAGCTTCTGACTACTTCCCCCCTCCTTCCTCCTATTACTAGCATCCTCTACCGTTGAAGCAGGAGTAGGGACAGGTTGAACAGTATATCCTCCCCTAGCCGGCAACCTAGCACATGCTGGAGCCTCAGTAGACCTAGCCATCTTCTCTCTACATTTAGCTGGTATCTCCTCAATCCTGGGAGCAATTAACTTCATTACAACAGCAATCAACATAAAACCCCCTGCTCTATCACAATACCAAACTCCCCTGTTCGTCTGATCCGTGTTAATTACAGCAGTTCTCCTACTCCTATCACTACCTGTTCTCGCCGCCGGGATTACCATGCTCCTAACAGACCGCAACCTCAACACTACATTCTTCGATCCTGCAGGCGGAGGAGATCCAGTCCTATACCAACACCTATTCTGATTCTTTGGTCACCCAGAGGTCTACATCCTAATTCTCCCAGGCTTCGGAATCATCTCGCACGTAGTAGCATACTACTCAGGAAAAAAAGAACCATTCGGCTACATGGGCATGGTATGGGCTATGCTATCCATTGGATTCCTAGGATTTATCGTATGAGCCCACCACATGTTCACAGTAGGAATGGACGTAGACACCCGAGCATACTTTACATCCGCCACCATAATCATCGCCATCCCAACTGGTATTAAAGTATTCAGCTGACTAGCAACCCTACACGGAGGAACAATTAAGTGAGACCCCCCAATACTATGAGCCCTAGGCTTTATCTTCCTATTCACCATTGGAGGACTAACAGGAATCGTACTAGCTAACTCCTCATTAGACATCGCCCTGCACGACACCTACTACGTAGTAGCCCACTTCCACTATGTCCTATCAATAGGCGCTGTCTTTGCAATCCTAGCAGGCTTCACACACTGATTCCCCCTATTCACCGGATATACCCTACACTCTACATGAGCTAAAACACACTTCGGAGTGATGTTCGTAGGAGTAAACCTGACCTTCTTCCCACAACACTTCCTAGGCCTAGCCGGCATGCCACGACGCTACTCAGACTACCCAGATGCCTACACACTATGAAACACTATCTCCTCAGTAGGATCACTTATCTCCCTAACTGCAGTAATCATGCTGGTATTCATCATCTGAGAAGCCTTCGCATCCAAACGTAAAGTAACACAGCCAGAACTAACAAGCACTAACATTGAATGAATTCATGGCTGCCCTCCCCCATTCCACACCTTCGAAGAACCAGCCTTCGTTCAAGTCCAAGAAAGGAAGGAGTCGAACCCCCATATGTTGGTTTCAAGCCAACCGCATAGACCACTTATGCTTCTTTCTTATAAAGAGATGTTAGTAAAACAATTACATAGCCTTGTCAAGGCTAAATTACAGGTGAAAATCCAGTACATCTCTACACCCAAACATGGCCAACCACTCACAACTAGGTTTCCAAGACGCCTCATCCCCTATTATAGAAGAACTAATAGGATTCCACGACCATGCCCTAATAGTCGCCCTAGCAATCTGCAGTCTAGTCCTCTACCTACTAACCCTTATACTCACAGAAAAATTATCATCAAATACAGTCGACGCACAAGCAATCGAGCTCGTCTGAACAATTCTACCCGCCATAGTCCTAATCGCCCTCGCCCTACCATCACTACGAATCCTATACATAATGGACGAAATCAACGAACCTGACCTGACCCTAAAAGCCATCGGCCACCAGTGATACTGAACCTACGAGTACACAGATGTCAAAGAACTGACATTCGACTCCTACATAATCCCCACGACAGACCTGCCTCTAGGACATTTCCGTCTACTAGAAGTAGACCACCGTGTTGTAGTCCCCATAAGCTCAACCATTCGAGTCATTGTCACCGCTGATGATGTACTTCACTCATGAGCCATCCCGAGCCTCGGAGTAAAAACCGACGCAATCCCAGGACGCCTTAACCAAACATCCTTCCTTGCTTCCCGACCAGGAGTATTCTACGGACAGTGCTCTGAAATCTGCGGAGCTAACCACAGCTTCATGCCTATCGTAGTAGAATCCACCCCACTTGCCAACTTCGAAAGCTGATCAAACCTAATAACATCCTAATCATTAAGAAGCTATGAATCAGCATTAGCCTTTTAAGCTAAAGAAAGAGGGCTCAACCCCCTCCTTAATGATATGCCTCAACTAAACCCAAGCCCTTGATTTTTTATCATGCTCACCTCATGACTCACTTTCTCCCTAATCATCCAACCTAAACTCCTAACCTTTATCACGATAAATCCCCCATCCAACAAAACAACCACAACTCCAACTACCACCCCCTGAACCTGACCATGAACCTAAGCTTCTTCGACCAATTCTCAAGCCCATCTCTACTAGGAATTCCACTAATTCTCATCTCAATAACATTCCCCGCCCTTCTCCTACCCTCCCTAGACAACCGATGAATTACCAACCGACTCTCAACCCTTCAACTATGATTCATCAACCTAGTCACAAAACAACTGATAACACCACTAAACAAAAAAGGACACAAATGGGCCCTAATCTTGACATCCCTAATAATCTTCCTCCTCCTTATCAACCTACTAGGCCTACTACCCTACACATTCACTCCAACCACCCAACTATCAATAAACCTAGCCCTAGCCTTCCCCCTATGACTAGCAACTCTCCTCACAGGACTGCGAAACCAACCCTCTGCCTCTCTAGGTCACCTACTCCCAGAAGGCACCCCCACACCACTAATTCCAGCCCTCATCCTAATCGAGACAACAAGCCTACTCATCCGCCCACTAGCCCTGGGCGTGCGCTTAACAGCCAACCTCACAGCAGGTCACCTCCTAATCCAGCTCATCTCCACAGCCACAGTAGCTCTATTCTCAACAATACCTGCAGTATCCCTTCTAACCCTACTAGTACTATTCCTACTAACCATTCTAGAAGTAGCAGTAGCAATAATCCAAGCCTACGTATTCGTACTCCTGCTAAGCCTATATCTGCAAGAAAACATTTAGGCACCACAATGGCTCACCAAGCACATTCTTACCACATAGTAGACCCAAGCCCATGACCAATCCTCGGAGCGGCCGCCGCTCTCCTAACAACTTCAGGACTTACAATATGATTTCACTACAACTCCCCCCGACTTCTAATCCTAGGCCTAACTTGCACCATCCTAGTCATATTCCAATGATGACGGGACATCATCCGAGAAAGCACATTCCAAGGGCACCATACTCCCACCGTCCAAAAAGGCCTGCGATATGGGATAGCCCTATTCATCACATCAGAAGCCTTCTTCTTCCTGGGATTCTTCTGAGCCTTCTTCCACTCAAGCCTAGCTCCTACCCCAGAACTAGGAGGACAATGACCCCCAGTAGGAATTAAACCACTGAACCCAATAGAAGTACCACTCCTAAACACCGCCATCCTCCTAGCCTCAGGAGTCACCGTCACATGAGCCCACCACAGCATCACAGAAGCTAACCGAAAACAAGCAATCCAAGCTCTAACCCTAACAGTACTGCTTGGTTTCTACTTCACCGCCCTCCAAGCCATAGAATACTACGAAGCCCCATTCTCCATTGCTGACGGAATTTACGGCTCAACTTTCTTCGTCGCCACCGGGTTCCACGGACTCCACGTAATCATCGGCTCCACATTCCTACTAGTATGCCTCTTACGTCTAATCAAGTACCATTTCACGTCAAACCACCACTTTGGCTTCGAGGCAGCAGCCTGATACTGACACTTTGTAGATGTCGTATGACTGTTCCTCTACATCTCTATCTACTGATGAGGATCCTACTCTTCAAGTATATTAAATACAATCGACTTCCAATCCTTAAAATCTGGTTTAACCCCAGAGAAGAGTAATAAACATAATCCTATTCATATTTATTTTATCACTGACTCTAAGTGTCCTCCTAACCGCATTAAATTTTTGACTCACCCAAATAAACCCCGACTCAGAGAAACTATCCCCGTACGAATGCGGCTTCGACCCCCTAGGATCCGCACGACTGCCATTCTCAATCCGATTTTTCCTAGTAGCCATCCTATTCCTCCTATTCGACCTAGAAATCGCCCTACTCCTACCTCTACCATGAGCTATCCAACTCCAATCCCCTATCACCACCCTAGCCTGAGCCTCCGTACTAATTCTCCTCCTCACTCTAGGACTAGTGTACGAATGGATCCAAGGAGGACTAGAATGAGCAGAATAGCAGAAAGTTAGTCTAACTAAGACAGTTGATTTCGACTCAACAGATTATAGCTCCCACCCTATAACTTTCTTTATGTCTTACCTACATCTTAGCTTCTATTCAGCCTTCACCCTAAGTAGCCTGGGACTAGCCTTCCACCGAACCCACCTAATTTCCGCCCTACTATGTTTAGAGAGCATAATACTATCCATATACGTTGCCCTGGCCATATGACCCATCCAAATACAATCATCCTCCTCCACTATTCTCCCCATCATCATGCTAACATTTTCAGCCTGTGAAGCAGGCACAGGCCTAGCCCTACTAGTAGCCTCCACTCGAACACACGGCTCCGACCACCTACACAACTTTAACCTCCTACAATGCTAAAAATCATCATCCCAACTGCAATACTCCTACCCCTAACCTTTCTCTCCCCACAGAAACATCTATGAACCAACATTACCTTTTACAGCATACTAATCGCCACCATCAGCCTCCAATGACTTACGCCAACATACTACCCAGGTAAAAGCCTAACCCCATGGACTTCCATCGACCAAATCTCCTCCCCCCTACTGGTCCTATCATGCTGACTACTACCACTTATAATCATAGCCAGCCAAAATCACCTGGAACAAGAACCCACAATCCGCAAACGAATCTTTGCAACAACAGTAATCCTAGCCCAACTCTTCATCCTCCTAGCCTTCTCAGCCTCAGAACTGATACTCTTTTACATCGCATTCGAAGCAACCCTAATTCCCACCTTAATCCTCATCACCCGATGAGGCAACCAACCAGAACGCCTAAACGCTGGAATCTACCTACTGTTCTACACACTCGCTAGCTCATTACCCCTCCTAATCGCTATCCTTCACCTACAAAATCAAATCGGCACCCTCTACTTCCCAATACTAAAGCTCTCACACCCCACACTGAACACCTCTTGATCAGGCCTAATTGCAAGTCTAGCCCTCCTACTAGCATTCATAGTTAAAGCCCCCCTATACGGCCTACACCTATGACTACCCAAAGCCCATGTAGAAGCCCCAATTGCCGGCTCTATGCTCCTAGCCGCCCTACTACTAAAACTAGGAGGATATGGCATCATACGAATTACCATCATAGTAAACCCACTATCAAACAACCTTCACTACCCATTCATCACCCTAGCCCTATGAGGAGCACTAATAACTAGCGCTATTTGCTTACGACAAATCGACCTAAAGTCATTAATCGCCTACTCCTCCGTCAGCCACATAGGCCTAGTCGTAGCTGCAACCATAATTCAAACTCAATGGGCATTCTCAGGAGCAATAATCCTAATAATCTCACACGGCCTAACATCATCCATACTATTCTGCCTAGCAAACACCAACTACGAACGAACCCACAGTCGAATCCTCTTACTCACACGAGGCCTCCAACCCCTGCTACCCTTAATAGCTACCTGATGACTACTAGCCAACCTAACAAACATAGCCCTGCCCCCAACAACAAACCTCATAGCAGAGCTAACTATTGTAATCGCACTATTCAACTGATCCTCCTTTACCATCATCCTAACAGGAGCCGCAATCCTACTCACCGCCTCATACACCCTCTACATACTCATAATAACACAACGAGGAGCACTCCCATCCCACATCACATCCATCCAAAACTCATCTACACGAGAACACCTCCTCATAGCCCTCCACATAGTCCCAATACTACTACTTATTCTAAAACCAGAACTCATCTCTGGAGTCCCCATATGCAAGTATAGTTTTAACCAAAACATTAGACTGTGATTCTAAAGATAGAAGTTAAACTCTTCTTACCTGCCGAGGGGAGGTTCAACCAACGAGAACTGCTAATTCTCGCATCTGAGTATAAAACCTCAGTCTCCTTGCTTTCAAAGGATAACAGTAATCCAATGGTCTTAGGAGCCATCCATCTTGGTGCAAATCCAAGTGAAAGCAATGGACCTACCACTAGTCCTAAACACATTCATACTCTTAACCCTAGCAACCCTATCAACCCCCATCCTCTTCCCACTCCTATCAGACACCCTTAAAAACACCCCAGCTATCATCACAAGCACCGTCAAAGCCTCTTTCCTGATCAGCCTAATCCCAATAACAATCTACATCTACTCAGGAACAGAAAGCTTAACCACCTTCTGGGAATGAAAGTACATCATAAACTTTAAAATCCCAATCAGCCTAAAAATAGACTTCTACTCCCTTACTTTCTTCCCAATCGCCCTATTCGTATCATGATCCATCTTACAATTCGCAACATGATACATAGCTTCAGACCCATATATCACAAAATTCTTCACCTACCTACTACTCTTCCTAATAGCAATGCTAACCCTAATCATCGCCAACAACCTATTCGTCCTATTCATCGGCTGAGAAGGGGTAGGAATCATGTCCTTCCTCCTAATTAGCTGATGACACGGACGAGCAGAAGCCAACACTGCTGCCCTACAAGCCGTGCTTTACAACCGAGTTGGAGATGTAGGCCTTATCCTTTGTATAGCATGACTAGCCACCACAATAAACACCTGAGAAATCCAACAACTATCCTCCCAATCACAAACACCAACTCTCCCCCTACTAGGCCTAATTTTAGCCGCCACCGGCAAATCTGCTCAATTCGGCCTACACCCTTGACTCCCAGCTGCCATAGAAGGCCCAACCCCCGTATCCGCCCTACTCCACTCCAGCACAATAGTGGTAGCCGGAATCTTCCTACTCATCCGAACCCACCCCCTGTTCAACAACAATCAAACTGCCCTAACCCTCTGCCTATGTCTTGGAGCCCTGTCCACGCTATTCGCCGCCACCTGCGCTCTCACTCAAAACGACATCAAAAAAATCATCGCCTTCTCCACCTCAAGCCAGCTAGGCCTAATAATAGTCACAATCGGACTAAACCTACCTGAATTAGCCTTCCTCCATATCTCAACCCACGCGTTCTTCAAAGCCATGCTATTCCTATGTTCAGGGTCAATCATCCACAACCTCAACGGTGAACAGGATATCCGAAAAATAGGAGGACTCCAAAAAATACTACCAACAACCACCTCCTGCCTAACTATTGGCAACCTCGCCCTGATAGGAACCCCATTCTTAGCAGGATTCTACTCAAAAGACCAAATCATCGAAAGCCTCAACACATCATACCTAAACACATGAGCTCTCCTACTAACATTACTAGCCACATCATTCACTGCCGTATACACAATTCGTATGACCGTACTAGTCCAAACCGGCTTCGTTCGAATTCCTCCCCTGACCCCAATAAATGAAAACGACCCCGCAGTGACTTCCCCCATTACTCGCCTAGCATTAGGAAGTATCACAGCAGGATTCCTCATTACATCCTTCATCACCCCAACAAAAACCCCTCCCATGACAATACCCCTATCCATTAAAATCACAGCCCTAGTAGTAACAGTACTAGGAATCGTTATTGCACTAGAAATCTCAAAAATAGCCCAAACCCTCATCCTCACAAAACAAACCCCACTCTCAAACTTCTCCATCTCCCTAGGCTACTTCAACCCCCTAGCCCACCGATTCTCCATAACTAACCTACTAAGTAGCGGCCAAAACATCGCCTCCCACCTGATCGACCTCTCATGATACAAGCTACTAGGCCCAGAAGGACTGGCTAATCTGCAACTAACAGCAGCCAAGACCGCCACCAACTTCCACTCTGGACAAATCAAAGCCTACCTGGGATCATTCGCCCTATCTATCCTAATCATCCTTATCTCCATATACAGAACCAATTAATGGCACTCAACCTTCGTAAAAACCACCAACTACTGAAAGTCATCAACGACGCCCTAATCGACCTTCCTACACCGTCAAACATCTCCACATGATGAAACTTCGGATCACTACTAGGCATCTGCCTAATCACTCAAATCATCACAGGCCTGCTACTAGCCACACATTACACAGCAGACACCACACTAGCATTCTCATCTGTAGCCCACATATGCCGAGACGTACAATTCGGCTGACTCATCCGCAACCTACACGCAAACGGAGCCTCCTTCTTCTTCATCTGCATCTACCTACACATCGGCCGAGGACTCTACTACGGCTCATACCTAAACAAAGAGACCTGAAACGTAGGAGTTATCCTCCTCCTAACCCTCATAGCAACAGCCTTCGTAGGATACGTCCTACCCTGAGGCCAAATATCCTTCTGAGGAGCCACAGTAATTACAAACCTATTCTCAGCAATCCCATACATCGGCCAAACACTGGTAGAATGAGCCTGAGGCGGATTTTCAGTAGATAACCCCACCCTAACTCGATTCTTCGCCCTCCACTTCCTACTCCCATTCGTCATCGCCGGCCTGACACTAGTCCACCTCACCTTCCTACACGAAACAGGATCGAACAACCCACTAGGCATCCCCTCAGACTGCGATAAAATCCCATTCCACCCCTACTATACTACAAAAGACATCCTAGGATTCGCACTAATATTCTCCCTACTAGGTTCCCTAGCTCTATTTTCCCCCAACCTCCTAGGAGACCCAGAAAACTTCACACCAGCCAACCCCCTAGTAACACCCCCACACATCAAACCCGAATGATACTTCCTATTTGCCTACGCCATCCTACGATCCATTCCAAACAAACTAGGAGGAGTACTAGCCTTAGCCGCCTCAATCCTAGTCCTATTCCTGACCCCACTTCTCCACACATCCAAACTGCGATCCATGACTTTCCGCCCTCTGTCGCAAATCCTATTCTGAACCCTAGTTGCCAACGTCCTAGTACTAACTTGAGTAGGTAGCCAACCAGTAGAGCACCCATTCATCATCATCGGCCAACTAGCCTCAATCTCCTACTTCACAATCATCCTAGTCCTATTCCCCCTAGCAGCTGCCCTAGAGAACAAGTTACTCAAACTCTAATTAACTCTAATAGTTTATTAAAACATTGGTCTTGTAAGCCAAAGATTGAAGACTAAACCCCTTCTTAGAGTTTACCCAACCACACAATCAGGAAGAAAGGACTTAAACCTTCATCACCAACTCCCAAAGCTGGCATTTTAAGCTAAACTACCTCCTGACTACCCCCCTAAACAGCCCGAATTGCCCCCCGAGATATCCCCCGCACAAGCTCCAACACCACAAATAAAGTCAACAGCAGTCCCCACCCCCCAACCAGAAGTAACCCCACCCCCTCTGAATAAAGCACAGCTACCCCACTAAAATCAGACCGAACCGACAATAATCCCCCATTATTAACCGTATCCACACTCCCCGACAGCCCCGACACACCCCCCACAACCAGCCCCACCACAATAACCAGTCCCATCCCAAAACCATAACCAACGACCCCTCAATCAGCCCAAGCCTCAGGATAAGGGTCCGCAGCCAACGACACCGAATAAACGAACACAACCAGCATGCCCCCTAAATAAACCATAACTAATACCAGAGACACAAAAGACACCCCTAAACTCACCAACCATCCACACCCAGCAACGGCCGCCACAACTAATCCCATCACCCCATAATAAGGAGATGGGTTAGACGCAACCGCTAAACCCCCCAGAACGAAGCAAAATCCCAAAAATAAAACAAATTCTATCATAAGTTCCTACTCGGCTTCTCTCCGAGACCTATGGCCTGAAAAGCCACCGTTACTAAGCTTTAACTACAGGAACGCCTACCTCTATCCTCTCCAAGGGACCCCCCCCTTCCCCCCCCACATGATTTTCTTCATGTTTACAGGGTATGCATAATTCTGCATTACACTCTCTGCCCCATCAGACAGTCACTGAAATGTAGGACACCCCACATCATACGCTATGGCACCCCACCAAAAACCCAAACATTAACGACCAAACGGACCATATTCGGACGGATACCCTCTTAGGCACATTCTTGTTTCAGGTACCATATAGCCCAAATGTTCCTACCTACGGCCGAGCCGCAAGCGTCACCCAACACACCCAGGGATTTCCCAGCTATACATCACCTTTCCTCAGGGAAACGGGTAATGTCCCAGTACACCTTCGCATGCTCAAAGTCTACTGAATTCGCCCACCTCCTAGGTACTTTTCTCTACCAACAGCCTTCAAGCACTCCCAAGCCAGAGGACCAGGTTATCTATTAATCGTGCTCCTCACGAGAACCGAGCTACTCAACGTCGGATATACCCTAGGTTATTGTCTTCAAGCGCATAACTTCCCCCTAACCGCCGAGCTCTACTTGCTCTTTTGCGCCACTGGTTGTAATTTCAGGGCCATAACTTGCTCCAATCCCCCTCCCTTGCTCTTCACAGATACAAGTGGTCGGATGGATACTCCTCCCTAATTTCGTTATCGCGGCATCTCCGACCCCCTGCGCTTCTCTTCTGGGGATACCTTCAATAAGCCCTTCCAGTGCGTAGCAGGAGATATCTTCCTCTTGACATGTACATCATATGACATCCGCGCATATGAATCCCCTAACACCCAGAATGTCATGGTTTGATGGATAAGGTCGTCGCAAACTTGACACTGATGCACTTTAACCCCATTCATGGAGGGCGCGCTGATCACCTCTCGGGTAGCAGATAGTGTAATGGTTGCCGGACATATTTATTATTTCACCACTTTCTAGGAACTAGTATTTAAAACCCTATTTTACGCATCCTTTACGCATCCATTTCTTTTTATATTGACATTTTTTCATTCCTTCAATCAAAAACTTAAGTAAACTTCCCTACATTGTCCAAACCACTAATCATTCACCCACCATCATCCAACCTTCCTCTAAACTTTCTATCACAACAAACCAAACGACCCACCACCACCATCCACCATAACCCACCCAACACAATAACAGAAACAAGCCTAAAACCCACCCTAACACAAAAACCAAACAAAAATAGAAACCAAAACCACAAAACCCTAACCCTAACCCTAACCCCTGTCTCTTATAC